AAGAGAAATATTTGATCAAAATAAGGGGAAAGGTTTTTAAGCGAAAATAGATGTAAAATTTTAAATAGGGGCTTGGTTTAAAAAATTGCATTGGGGATTTTCAGTGTTTAAAATTAAGAAAGTTATTGGGGGGTAACTTTAGTTAATTTAAACTTGTAGGAGTAAAATGATGTGCCAGCATTCGCGGTTATACATCATCCTAAAATCTTTATTTTTAAAATTAGGAAAATATTATATAAAATTAATTTAAATTATTCTTATGGGGGTGGAATATATTAGAATTGATTTATATTAACGTTTTCTCAAATTTTGGGTTTAAACTAGGATTAGATACCCTATTATTTAAATTTAAAGGGGGTTTTTTTAGGAATTTGATTATACAAAAAATTAAATTGATTTGGCGGTTTTTTAAACTTTTTAGAGGAACCTGTTTATTAAATTGATAAACCACGATTTTACGTATCTAGATTTTCTTGTATATCTCTATAATGAGTATACTTTAAGGTTAATTTTCTATATTTTTAATAAAAATTAATTTAGGTCAAGGTGCAGTTATATTTAGATTAAAATGGGTTACAGAAATTAAGGTTTGTGGGGGCATAACTTAAATACTGTAACGAAATTGGATTTAAAAGTAAAATGAATTATTAATTTATTTGAATTATGCTCTAAATTATGTACATATCGCCCGTCATTCTCATTTAATGAGACAAGTCGTAACAAAGTAGATGTATTGGAAAATGTATCTAGCAGGTATATTCATGGCGAAGTAATTTTTTACAATAATTAATTTAAACTGTTCAATTCAGTTTTGTCTGAGAAACCTTTATTTGGTTTATTTAAATTAAAATTATTTAAAAGTTATTTTTTGTTTAAAATTATTTTTACAAAATGAGTTTAAACTCAAACCGTGAGGGTATGAAAGGAATTTTTATAAAAGAAAATTTTTTTATTGTACCTTTTGTATCAGGGTGAATTAATTTTTGTTAATAAATTTGGGTTTCCCGAAAGTTTAAGATCTTAAATTTATTTGGTTTTAATTGTAACAAAAATTTTAAAAAAATTTTTTAAGATTTGAAAGGAAAATCGTTTAATCTGATATCTGGTTATTTTGTTAATAAATTTAATTTAGGTGATTTATTTTTAATATTTTTTTTTTTTCTAAATTTTTTTCACTGATTTAAATTGGGTTAATCTAATTTAATTTTTATAATTTTGATTAAGTAAGAAAATTGTAGGATTAAAATTTTTTTTCTATATAAACTTGTTTTAAAATATTTTTTTTTTAGTTTCATATTTAATTTAGAACAAAATTAATTAATTAAACTATCAGTTTAATTAATTATGATTTAATTAGTAAATTTATATAAATATTGATTTTATGAATTCAGCATATAAGCTTCTGACTGTTTATCAAAAACATTTCTTTCAGAAATTTATTTATTGAAAGTTTGACCTGCTCAATGAATTTTTTAAATAGCTGCAGTAATTTAACTGTACAAAGGTAGCATAGTAATTAGTCTTTTAATTGAGGTCTAGAATGAATGGTTTAACAAGAAGTAAACTTTATTAATTCAATTAAGTGAAATTTATTTTTTAGTTAAAAAGCTAAAATTAAAAAATGGGACGATAAGACCCTTTAGATCTTTAAATTTTAATTAAGTAACAATATTAACGTGGATTTAATTTTTATTTTATAAAATTTTTTGTTGGGGTGACAGCTAAAATTTTAAACCTTTAGTGTTTTACACCATTTATTTATGTAAATTTGAACCTTAATTTAGGGTTATTAAAATAAGATACCTTAGGGATAACAGCACAATAAATTTGTAAAGTTCATATATATAAATTTGATTGTGACCTCGATGTTGAATTAATCTAGAATTCTGGGGCAGAAGATAGAATTTTAGGTCTGTTCGACCTTTAAAAGATTACATGATTTGAGTTCAAACCGGCGTGAGCCAGGTTGGTTTCTATCTATTTTAATTTATGGTTTATTAGTACGAAAGGACTTTAAAATTAGAAACATTTTCTGCTAATTTGGCAGAAAAGTGTTTTAAACTTAGAATTTAATAATGTATAATATACAGTTAGTATATGTTTTTTTTAAGTTTTTTGATTTTATTAATTCTAATTTTAATTTCTGTAGCTTTTTATGTTCTTTTAGAACGAAAGGTATTAGGATTTATTCAGGCTCGAAGGGGTCCCTCAAGGGTGGGTTATATTGGTATCTTACAGCCTTTTAGAGATGCCATTAAACTTTTTTCTAGGGAGTCTTATTATTTATATTTTGGAAATTTAATAATTTATTATTTAATACCCTTATTAGGACTTTTAATTTCTATAAATCTTTGATGTTTATACCCTTTATCATTTAATTTCTTAAGATTTTCCTTAGGTTTATTGTTTTTTATTGCTTGTTCAAGTTTTATGGTTTATAGAATTTTATTATCTAGTTGGTCTTCAAATTCATCTTACTCTCTTTTAGGTTGTATACGTTCAGTTGCTCAAAGTATTTCTTATGAGGTATGTATATTTTTAATTATATTTAATTTTATTTTTTTTTTTTATGGATTTAATTTAATTAAATTTTTTTATTCACAACAATTAAATTGGTTTTTAATTATAGGATACCCCTTGTTTTTGATTTTATTTGCTTGTGTTTTGGCAGAAACAAATCGTTCTCCCTTTGATTTTTCTGAGGGTGAATCTGAATTAGTTTCTGGTTTTAATACAGAATATAGATCTTTTAATTTTTCTTTTATTTTTTTATCTGAATATATAAATATAATTTTTATAAGACTTATTTTAGTTATAATTTTTTTGGGGGCAGATTACTTTTCTTTAATATTTTTTTTAAAAATTATAGTTATAAATTTTATTTTTATTTGAATTCGTGGCTCCTTCCCTCGCCTTCGCTACGATAAACTAATAATAATTTGTTGAAAAATTTACTTACCTGTAGCTTTACACTATTTTTTTTTTTTTTTAAATGTTACAATTCTAATCTATTAGCTTCATTTTTTCTAGTAAAGTTAATAAAAAATTAATTTTAAAATATATTTTCAAGATATACATTTGATTTAACTATTTATTAAATTTACATAAAATTGGGTTAATTAAGAAAAACATAAAATAGATAATTGTTAATAATTGACCAATAAAAATGAAGGGAGTTTCAACTGGTTTGGCACCAATTCAAGTTAATAAGATAAATGTTATACAAAATATTATAAACAAAATTTTTTTGATGGGGTATATACTTGAACTTTTAAATTTCAGATTTGAAGTTAATGGTAAAGTTAAAATGATAACAATAGAGAGAAAAAGGGCTACAACTCCTCCTAGCTTATTAGGGATAGACCGTAGAATTGCGTAAGCAAACAGAAAATATCATTCTGGCTGGATGTGAGGAGGTGTTACTATAGGGTTTGCAGGTATGAAATTTTCAGGGTCATTAAATAGAAAGGGGGTTTTTATATTAATGAAGAAAAAAAATAATATTATAATTATAAACCCATAGACATCTTTAATCGTGAAGTAAGGGTGGAAACTGATTTTATCGACTTTATTGGGTAATCCAAGAGGATTAGATGATCCTTTTTCATGTAAAAAGATTAAGTGGAATATAACAATTACACAAAGAATAAAAGGTAAAATGAAATGAAATGAAAAAAATCGGTTTAATGTAGGGTTTTCTACTGAAAACCCTCCTCAAATTCATGTAACTAGTCTATTACCTAAATATGGGATAGCTGAAAGTAAATTAGTAATTACAGTAGCACCCCAGAATGACATTTGTCCTCATGGAAGTACATACCCTAAAAACGCGGTTGCTATTAGAATTAACATAATTAAAGTTCCCGAAATTCAAACTTTTTTTTTAAGAAAAGAACCATAATAAATTCCTCGTCCCGTATGGATAAATATAAAAAAAAAGAATATAGATGCCCCATTAGCGTGGATAATACGTAAAAGTCACCCGAAGTTTACATCTCGGGTGATATGAATTATTCTATTAAATGCTAGTTTAATGTTTGGAGTGTAGTGTATAGATAGGAAAATACCTGAAACAAGTTGGATTATTAAACACACCCCTAAAATTGACCCTATATTTCATCAGTAAGAGATATTTCTTGGTGTAGGGAGGTTAATTAAAAAAGAATTTAAAGTTTTAAAATTTTTTTTCATAAGTTCTTTAATTTAAAGGTTTTCTATCTTTGATTTACAAAATCAATGTTTTTTTTAAACTATTAAACTCAGTTGATGGTTTATATAAAATTTTAATTTTGGATATTAAAGAAGCAGATGTGTTTAACTGAATTTTTTTTTTTTTTTTTTTTTTTTTTTGAAAAAAAGAATTGAAATTTAATTGATTATTACAATATAAAATTTTTAAAAATTGAGTTTTCATAAGTTTTTTTTAGTGGTCCTTCAAAAGAATTAATTATATTAGAAATACTAAAAAGTACTATTAAGATGATAAGGGTTGCTATAATAAATAATAAGATTTTATTAGATGCAATAATTTTTACAATGGATTTTTTCTCTTCATTGTCTTGAATAAATAAATTTTGTTCATTTATATAAAATTTATTAATAATTAAAGATTCTTTTATAATTGTTGAGGTTATTAGTATCAAACATATTACTATCAAAATTAATTTTATTGATCATTTAAATTTTTCATTAGATGAAATTCTTGCTATATATATAAATATAATTATTAGTCCTCTACTAAATGTAATAAATAAAATTATCGAATGTCAAGAGTTTTTTGTTAATAGGTTTATAAATAAACTTGTTGAGATAGATTGTATTATTAATATTGTTCCTAGACTAATGGGATGATTCATAAATATTGCTAGGACTCTATTTAGAATTAATCTTATTTGGATAAATTTGATACAGATATTAATTTAATTTATTTAAATTAATTTTTTTCTGAAACTTATGATTTTTTTTTTTATAATTATATTTAATTTAGTTGGTTTATTAATTGTTCGTAAGCACTATTTGATAAGTTTAATTGTAATTGAAATTATTTTTATTACTTTAATGAATTTATTTTATTTTTATTTAAATTCTTTTTATTTTGAGAATAGATTAGGTTTAGTGTATTTAATTATAGGTGTAGTAGATTCTAGTTTAGGTTTATCTTTATTAGTCTATTTAGTTCGAAGGGTTAATTTACCTTATATTAGCAGATTTTCATTATGTTAAGTTTAATTATTTCTATTTTTTTCTTGACCCTAATTAGATTTAAAATGAATTTTTATATAATAATTTATATTTTTTTTATTTTATTTATGGTTTTTACAGCTAAATATGAATTTTATAATTTTTTTAGTTTTATTAGTTTTAGACTTGGAATAGATAAATATTCTTATTTTTTAATATTTCTAACTTTTTGACTTTTTATTTTGAGTTTGTATAGTTTATTAAATTTAAAAAACTTATATTTTTCTTATTTAAAATTAATTATATTAATGATAGTTTTATTTTTGTTTTTGTGTTTTTTGAGATTAAGATTTTTTAATTTTTATTTTTATTTTGAATGTAGTGTTGTTCCTGTTTTTTTAGTAATTTATGGATGGGGATATCAACCTGAACGAGTGTTTTCAGGGTTATATTTTTTTTTTTATACATTATTTAGTTCTTTACCTTTATTATTATTAATTTTAGGTTTAAATAATATGTTTGGTTATTTTTATTTAGGTATACAGTTAGAGCTACTAAATTTATATTATTTTTTTTTTTTTATTTTTTCTTTTTTAGTTAAGTTACCTTTATTTTTTTTTCATTTATGGTTACCAAGGGCTCACGTTGAGGCCCCTTCTTCTGGATCTATAATTTTAGCAGGAGTAATGTTGAAATTAGGTGGGTATGGTCTTATTCGTGTACTTTATTTATTTAAAGATTTGGTTTATACTTATTCTTATTTCTTTATTTCAATTAGAATTTTAGGATCCATATATGTAAGATTTTTTTGTTTATTACAGTCTGATTTGAGGGTTTTAGTGGCTTATTCATCAGTGAGTCATATAGGTTTAGTAATTAGAGGAATCTTTACTTGTAGTTATTATGGCTATATAGGCTCTTTATGTTTAATAGTTAGACATGGATTAATTTCATCTGGTTTATTTTACTTTGTGGGTTGTTTATTTGATCGTTTTAGTTCACGAAGTTTATTTTTGATAAGGGGTCTAATTAATTATTGTCCTTCATTGATAATATTTTTTTTTTTTTTAATTGTAAGAAATATATCTTGTCCCCCGAGACTTAACTTAATTTCAGAAGTTTTTATTTGTTTTAGATTGTTAATGTGACATTCATCAATTTTAGTTTATATCTTTATCTCATTATTCTTTTCTGCTTGTGCTATAATTTGTTTGTTTAGATTTGTGTGTCATGGAGGTCATTCTTATTTATTTATAAATATAGATTCTGGCTTGGTTCGTGAATATTATTTAATTTCTATACATATTTTTCCTGTTTATATGTTTATTTTTAGTTTAAATTATTTTATTTAATTAAATTAGTTTAATAAAAAATTTCAATTTGTGATATTGAAGATTCATAGGAATTTAATAATGTTATTTGTTTTAAACATTAATTTTTTTTTTTTTTTCTTATTTTTATTATTTTTTTTTTTAGGTATATATTTTCATATATTTAATTTATCATTGATTTTAACTTACAATTTTTTTAGTTTAAATTCGTGTATTTATAGAGTTATTTTTTTATTTGATTGATTAAGTCTGATTTTTTTATCAGTTGTGTTTATAATTTCTGGTTGTGTATTTTTGTATAGTTTAGGGTATATACGAGGAGATAATTTTATTATTCGTTTTTATTTTTTAGTATTTATATTTGTTTTAAGAATATTTTTTTTAATTATTATACCTGATATTATTTGTTTAATATTAGGTTGAGATGGTTTAGGACTAGTCTCTTATTGTTTAGTTATTTATTATCAAAACTTAAATAGTTTAAGTTCAGGTTATTTAACTTTATTTATTAATCGTTTGGGTGATATGTTTTTAATTCTTTGTATTTGTTGAAGATTCAATTACGGTTGTTGACATTATTTATACTTTTTTTCTCTTAATAGATTAAATTATTATATATTTATTTTTTTGGTTTTATCATGCTTAACTAGGAGAGCTCAATTTCCATTTTCTAGTTGGTTGCCTGCTGCTATAGCAGCACCTACGCCAGTTTCTTCTTTAGTTCATTCATCTACTCTTGTTACTGCTGGGGTGTATTTGTTAATTCGTTTTAATAAATTTATTTCTATTGAATTGACTTTAATTTTATTAAATTTAAGTTTACTTACCATTATACTCTCTGGTATAGGGGCATTATATGAGAATGACTTAAAAAAAATTATTGCTTTTTCTACTATGGGTCAACTTAGATTTATAATTTTTTCAATTTTAATAGGTTCTTATTACTTAAGATTTTTACATTTATTAATTCATGCTGTATTTAAGTCTTTATTATTTTTATGTTCTGGAATTTTTATTAGAGGATTTATAGGTGTGCAGGATATTCGTTATATAGGTAATTTAGGATTTCAAAGTCCTTTAATTAGATCAAGTTTTTTAATTTCTTTATTTAGACTTTGTGGTTTACCCTTTTATTCAGGGTTTTTTTCTAGGGATTTTATTGTTGAAATAGTAATTTTAACTGAAGTTAATTTATTTTATTTTATTTTGTTTTTTTTATCAATTTACTTAACTTTAATTTATTCTTTACGTTTATTCTTTTATTTATATATAAATAGGGTTAAGATAAATTTATTTAATTTTAGCGGTGATTTTTATATAAATATTTCTTGTTTAATTCTTTTAATTTTGTCTATTTTTTTTGGATCAAGACTTTTCTGGTTGTTAAATTTAAGATATATTAATGTTTTTGATGAAATTTATAAGTATTTAGTTTTATTTTTTTTTATTTATTTTTTTATTTTTACCGACATTTTTTCTTTACTGAATATAAATGTTTATAATTTTATAGGGTTTTTTATAGGACAGATATGGTTTTTACCTTTTTTTTCTTCTAAATTTATTGTGAGTAAATTTTTTAATTTAAGCCACTTAATTTTTTTGGTTACAGATTTAGGTTGAACAGAATATTTGATTTCTTTAAATTTAATTAATAATCTACGTTTTGTAAATATTTACTTAAATAAATTTTTATTAAATTCATTTAAAGTTTATTTAATGTTTTTCGTTTTAATTATAATTTTAATAATAATTTTTTATTTAAGTAGCTTAAATTTAAAGTTGAACATTGAAAATGTTTAGATGTATTTTAATACCTTAAATAAGTTTAAGAAAATATATATTTTTTTTAATTATTGAAAATAATTTGTTTTTATTAAACTACATAAACAAGGAATTAACATATTAATGTCTTTAAGATAGTTAGCAGCTTCTTAATTAAGATTCCTTTTAACTAGATTTTTAATCATTTATTTTATTAACAGTAAAATGCTTCTTTTTAGCTTTAGTTAAAGTATGGAGAATTATCTCTTAAATTAAGTCGAAATTAATTGTAGTTTTACTTCTTTACTATTTTGAGAGAAACAAGTTTGTACCTTCTAATTGCAATTTAAATGTTATAATTAACTATTCTCCCCTTTTATTTAGATCATTCAATAATTCCGTTTATTCACTCATGATAAAGTCCATACAGAATTAATAAACAAATTAATATACTTAATGTAAACCACTTTTTTACTGTTATTAATTTTACAGAAATAAAAATTGGGAGTATAATAGCTACTTCAATATCAAATATAATAAAAATGATAGCGATTATAAAAAAGTGAATAGAAAAAGAAATTCGTGAAGAGGAGAAGTTTGAAAACCCACACTCAAATGGGGAAGATTTATTAATATCTATAATTGATTTTTTAGAAATTAAAAATGACAGTGTTATTAATATAATTAATAAACATAGAGCTATTAATAGACTTGTAAATATTTTTATTTTTTCTTTAAATATTAAACCTTTTAATTGGAAGTTAAATATACTTGTTATACTAAAGAAAAATTTATTTCATCAATATAGAATAATATAAAGAAATAATCAGATTACATCTACAAAATGTCAGTATCAAGCTGAGAGTTCGAGTCTAAGGTGATTAATATAATTAGATTTTATTGTTATAATTCTTTCTAAGGCTGTTAAAATAAAAATTGTACCTATAATTACATGGATTCCATGAAATCCAGTTGTTAAAAAAAATGATGAACCGAAAATTGAGTCTGAAATTGTGAATGGGGCATTTTTATATTCTCATCATTGAAGAATAGAAAAGTATACTCCAAGTGTAATAGTAATAATTATTCTTTTAATTGTTTGATTTAATTTTTTTCTTAGAAGTGAATGATGAGCCCACGTAATTGAGGCTCCTGAACTCACCAAAATAATAGTATTAAGAAGAGGAATTTCTATTGGATTAAATGGGGTAACCCCTTTAGGGGGTCATTTTAGTCCAATTTCAATACTAGGGGCAAGTCTAGAGTGTAAAAATCTTCAGAAAAATGACAAAAAAAATATAATTTCTGACAAAATAAATATAATTATACCTATTTTGATTATTTCTTTTACAATTTTTGTGTGGTCACCTTTAATTGAAGACTCTCGTTTTACATCTCGTCATCACTGAGTTAAGTTAATTAGAATAGTTAATGTGGATAAATAAAATAATATTGGTTTTCCATTTATTAAATTAATAAATCCAATTAAAATAGTTAATATTGAAAATGAAACTAGGATGGGTCAAGGTCTCTTGGTTACCAAATGAAAAGGATGATTTTTTTTCATATGGGACTTCTGAAGAATATATAGTTATTAAGATAGAAAATACATAAGCTTGAATTAGGGCAACTGAGATTTCAAATAATATTAAAAAAAATTGTATTAGTCCAATTAATGTAATAGTTCTAATTTCATTAATATTACCTAGAAGAGTTATTAATAAGTGACCTGCAATTATATTAGCTGAAAGTCGTACACTTAATGAAATTGGTCGAATTAAGTTTCTAATGGATTCAACTATAATTATAAATGGGGATATGATGGGGGGGGTTCTTATAGGTAAAAGGTGTCTAAATATAAGGTTGGTGAAGTTTAATCATCTGTATGTCATTAAAGAAATTCAAATTGGTAGACCAATTGATAGTGATACTGAAAGGTGTCTAGTAGGAGTAAATGTATAGGGGGAGATTCCCATTAAGTTAATAGTTAAGATAAGGATAAAAATTGTTTGTAAATTTAGTGTAAATTGTTTATTAAAATAAATAAAATTTATTTCTTTTATAATAAAATTTTTTAAAATTAGTTTAGTTATAGAATTTCGTGATTCTGCTATTCAGAACTTATTCGGTATAAATAATAAAATTAATATAATAGAGATTCAGTTTGTTCTAAATGGAATAGATGTTCTAGGGTCGAAAGACGAAAATAGGTTACTTATTATTTTTTTTCGAAAAATAAATTTATTTTAATTAATTTGATTATAAAATTAGTTATAAATAAGATTGACATTCATCTACATGGAGATATTTGTGGGATAAAGAAATACTAACGGAGTAATTTTAATTTGACAAATTAAGGTTTTAAGTTAAACTAAATTCTCCATTAAGAGTATTCTTTAATTTACTATAAATTGGTTTAAGAGACCATTACTTAATTTCAGTCACTTAATGACTGATTTATTTTATTCATTTTACAAATTTTTCTAGTTTAATAGATTCAAGTATGATAGGTATAAATCTATGATTTGTTCCACAGATTTCGGAACACTGACCTGTAAATAGACCAGGCTTTTTAATTAATATTCTTGATTGATTGAGTCGTCCTGGAACTGCATCTATTTTTACTCCTAAACTAGGGATTGTTCAGGAATGTAAAACATCTGAGGATGAAAAAATTATTCGTAGCTGGGTAAGGAAGGGGGCCTTTATTCGATTATCAACTTCAATTAATCGTAAGTCACTAATTTTAGAATATTTTATGTAGGAATCAAATTCTTTTTTTAGTTTATCAGAATATTCATAAGATCAGTATCATTGATGTCCTATTGATTTAATTGAAATCGTTGGATTAATTAACTCTTCTATAGAATATAAAATTTTAAGTGAGGGAATTGCAATAAAGAAAAGAATAATCGTGGGTATGATAGTTCATCAAGTTTCAATAATTTGGTTTTCGTTGATATTTAAATCAATAAATTTGTTAAAAATTAGTGAATTTAATAAAAATACAATCATAGTTGTAATTGAAATAATAATAGATATAGTGTGGTCATGAAAAAAAGTTAATTGTTCTATAGTGGGGCTATAGGCGTCAGGTAGGTAGAATTTAGTTCATGAAATTTCTAAAAGAAATTTATGATTTCATGAATGAATTTTAAATTCATTACACTATTCTGCCATATTAGAACTTAACTAATATGGGAATTTCATTGAAGGAGTGTTCTCTAGGGGGTAAATTTATTTTTCATTCAATTGATTGGGGTTGATTGGTTTTAAACACGATTTTTCGTTTAAATCTTAATCTTTCTCATATAATAAATATTAATATTAAGATTCTAATCAAAGAAATTAATGAACCTATAGAGGATAGAAGGTTTCACAGAGTGTATATGTCTGGGTAATCAGAATACCGTCGTGGTATTCCTGTTAATCCTAAAAAATGTTGGGGAAAAAATGTTAAATTTACTCCTAAAAATATTGAATAGAATTGAATTTTTAGTCATTTATTATTTATGGTTCTACCTGTAAATAATGGAAATCAGTGGATAAATCTGGCGATAATAGTAAATACTGCTCCTATAGAAAGAACATAATGAAAATGAGCTACTACATAATAAGTGTCATGTAAAATAATATCAATTGAGGAATTTGCTAGTATCACACCTGTCAATCCTCCAATAGTGAAAAGTAAAATGAATCCTAAAGATCAAATTATTTGTGGGGAAAAATTTATTTTGGAACCATAAATTGTTGCAATTCAGCTAAAGATTTTAATTCCAGTGGGGACTGCAATAATCATAGTAGCTGATGTAAAATAGGCTCGGGTGTCAATATCTATACCTACAGTAAATATGTGGTGGGCTCAAACAATAAACCCTAGAATTCCGATTGCAATTATTGCATAGATTATTCCGATAGACCCAAAAGTTTCTTTTTTTCCTCTTTCTTGCATAATAATGTGAGAAATTAATCCAAACCCTGGGAGAATAAGAATATAAACTTCCGGGTGACCAAAAAATCAAAATAAATGTTGGTAGAGGATTGGGTCTCCCCCACCGGTAGGGTCAAAAAAAGATGTATTTAGATTCCGGTCAGTTAACAGTATAGTAATTGCTCCTGCAAGTACTGGAAGGGATAAAAGCAGTAAAATAGCTGTAATTAATACGGATCAACAGAATAGGGGCAGCTTTTCTATTGAAATATTTTTTGATCGTATATTAATAATTGTTGAGATGAAGTTAATTGCACCTATAATTGATCTGATTCCTGCAATGTGAAGTGAGAAGATTGTTAAATCTACAGATGGGCCTGAATGGGATGAGACACTGGATAGAGGCGGATAAACTGTTCAACCGGTTCCAGATCCCGATCCGGCGAGGGATCTAGATATCAATAAGATTAATGATGGGGGTAAAAGTCAAAATCTTATATTATTTATTCGTGGGAAAGCTATGTCTGGTGCACCAATTATTAGGGGTACTAATCAATTACCGAAGCCTCCAATTAGGATTGGTATAACTATAAAGAAAATTATAATGAAAGCATGGGATGTAATTAAAACATTATAGATTTGGTCATTTTTAATTAGGGATCCTGGTTGGGTTAATTCTGATCGGATAATTACACTTCTTATAGTTCCGATAAATCCTGATCATATACCTAGGATGAAGTAGAGGGTTCCAATGTCTTTATGATTAGTAGATATTAGCCATTTTTTCATAAACTAAAATCTAAAATAGGGTGTCTGATTTAAGTAATAAATTGTAAATTTATTTAAGGGCTAGCTTCCTCCTATTAAAACTAATCTAAGGCTTAAACCTAAGGAATATTTTCAACTTTGAAGGTTAATAGTTTAGATAACTTAAATCCTTTCGGATTTATTATCTTATATTCAACGATGATTTTAAATTGCAAATTTAAAGGTGAATATGTTTCTAAGGTTTTTTACATTCAAAAAATTAATATTATTGGAAATACTATTAAATTTAGTATAGATAAAGATTTTGTTGTATTGGTTTTAAAATTTTTCTTTTTAAAAGAAAAATTGTTTATACAGAAAGAATTGGCTTGGATATATATAAATATTGATATTATGGAAGTTAAAATTATAATTCTGGGGAGAATAATAAGGGTTTTAACTAATTCATTCAAAATAATTCATTTCGGGAAAAATCCTAAAAGAGGGGGGAGACCTCTTAGGGATAATATGTTTAAATTAATAGTTATTTTGGTCTTTATAGGTAAAAAATTCAATTGATTTAAATAATTTAAATTATTTAATTTGAATAGTTTTATTAGTTTGAAATTTATTAAAATATATAAAATTAAGAAGGAAAGTATAATTTTTTTTCTAATAAGAAAGGCTGATGATATTCAAGGTAAATTGAAAATTGAGGAGTATGCTATTATTTTTTTTAAATTTAATTGATTTAATCCTCTTAAACTTCCGATAATAAGAGTAATTAATAAGGGGGTTATTAATATTTTAAATCTAATTAATTTATTGATTAAAATTATTGGGGGAATTTTAATCAACGTTGTTAATAATAGACATTCTATTCAGGGTAATTTACTTATAATTTCTGGTTTTCAAATATGGAATGGGGGTATTCCAATTTTTAGCATCAGACTAAATAATGTTAGGGGGGTATTAATATATGTTTCATTTACTCTATTAATGATAATAGAAAAAATTAATAGATAAGATGAAATTCTTTGGATAATAAAATATTTTATTGATTGGTCACTGATTTTATTTTTTGATATTAGGGGGATAAATATAAAAAGTGAAATTTCTATAATAATTCACATTGAGAATCAGTTGTTAATTCTAAGAGAAATGGAAGAGCATACAAAAATTATTCTAATAAAAATTATTTTTGATATATTTAATTTAATTAAAAAGAGATTAATATCATAATTGAGTTATGGGCCCAATAGCTTAATTTAGCTTATCTTTTTATAAAATGTTGTATAGCATAAAGAATTTTGATTTCTTAGGTATTAGTTTATTCTAATTTTTATAAATTAAGAAGAGTAAATCTTTTTAATTACTTTATATACCCTATCAGGGTATTCCTTTATTCAGGCATCTTCCT